CGAGACAACATAACAACATTTCCTTGGAAACCAAAAATAATAATATATTTGAGGGGGAAATGAGAGATATTTTGTTCCACCACAGAAAATTTTTTGATTCTTGCCTTTCAAAGATTTTCCACGATACATCAGAACAATCATTTATAGGTATAGGATTTAATGATTCCTAAAAGCGGATTTAGTCTTTTATTTGAAAACATTTGATTTCATTTAGTAATAGTAAAAATGATAATAATGAATAGAAAAGGAATAATGTAATGGCTTAGGTCGTAAATCTACGGCCAATTTGCGGTAGAAGAGAAGGTTCCATCGGAACAATTTTTTATTTTAGGATACCCTCGTCTCTTTTTTTTTTTTTTAGGAGGGGGGTGTGGGGAGAAATGACAAAAAGATATTGGAACATCGATTTGGAAGAGATGATGAAGGCCGGAGTTCATTTTGGACATGGTACTAGGAAATGGAATCCTAAAATGGCCCCTTATATTTCTGCAAAGCGTAAAGGTATTCATATTATAAATCTTACTAGAACCGCTCGTTTTTTATCAGAAGCCTGTGATTTGGTTTTTGATGCAGCAAGTAAGGGAAAACAATTCTTAATCGTTGGCACTAAAAATAAAGCAGCTGACCTAGTAGCATGGGCTGCAATAAGGGCTCGGTGTCATTATGTTAATAAAAAATGGCTTGGCGGTATGTTAACGAATTGGTCCACTACAGAAACGAGACTTCATAAGTTTAGAGACTTGAGAACAGAACAAAAAACAGGGAGACTCCATCGTCTTCCGAAAAGAGATGCGGCCGTGTTGAAAAGACAATTATCTCACTTGCAAACATATCTGGGCGGGATTAAATATATGACGGGGTTACCAGATATTGTAATCATCATTGATCAACACGAAGAATATACGGCCCTTCAAGAATGTATCACTTTGGGAATTCCAACAATTTGTTTAATCGATACAAATTGTGACCCCGATCTTGCAGATATTTCGATTCCAGCCAACGATGACGCTATATCTTCAATTCGATTAATTATTAACAAATTAGTATTCGCAATTCGTGAAGGGCGTTCTAGTTTAATAATAAGATAAAAAACTTAACTTACTTTGGGAATTTCATAGAGTTTTGTAATAAGTTACTATTTATGAATCTCAGATACTCTTTTTGGATCTCAAAAAAGAGATAAAAAACTGGGGATATTATGTGATTCGTTGTATTCAAGAATTTAATTGGTATTATAAATATATATGGGATTCAAGTAGTCACGTAGAGAAAGAGACGTTTGAATCAAAATAATTTTCTTTAAAGCTATATTTTTTTAAGAGGGCAATATGAATGTTCTATCCTGTTCTATCAACACACTAAAGGGGTTATACGATATTTCTGGTGTGGAAGTAGGCCAACATTTCTATTGGAAAATAGGAGGTTTTCAAGTCCACGGCCAAGTACTTATTACTTCTTGGGTTGTAATTGCTATCTTATTGGGTTCAGCTACTCTAACTGTTCGGAACCCACAAACCATTCCGACCGGTGGTCAGAATTTCTTCGAATATGTACTTGAATTCATTCGAGATGTGAGTAAAACTCAAATTGGAGAAGAATATGGCCCCTGGGTTCCTTTTATTGGAACAATGTTTCTATTTATTTTTGTTTCTAATTGGTCAGGAGCGCTTTTACCTTGGAAAATCATACAATTACCTCATGGGGAGTTAGCCGCACCCACGAATGATATAAATACTACTGTTGCTTTGGCTTTACTCACGTCAGTGGCATATTTCTATGCGGGTCTTACCAAAAAGGGATTGGGTTATTTCGGGAAATATATTCAACCAACCCCAATCCTTTTACCCATTAACATCTTAGAAGATTTCACAAAGCCTTTATCACTTAGTTTTCGACTTTTCGGAAATATATTAGCTGATGAATTAGTAGTTGTTGTTCTTGTTTCTTTAGTACCTTTAGTGGTTCCTATACCTGTCATGTTCCTTGGATTATTTACAAGTGGTATTCAAGCTCTGATTTTTGCAACTTTAGCCGCGGCTTATATAGGGGAATCCGTGGAGGGCCATCATTGACTAGTTTTTGAAAGATTCTTTTTTAGCTTATCCCAAGGTAATGTATGCGTGGCTCAAAAAAAATCTAATCTAATTAGGAAATCTAAATATACAACTCACTATATACAATCTAGAGTAATAGCCAAAGATATTAGAGTAGAGAGTTGTAAAAAAAAGGGGGAAAGAGATCTAAAAGATCTTTTTCCTAAAATTCTTGGTTGATCCACTTATATTATACCATTCTCTCCTGAATAGATATTCATTTTATATTGCTGGTCGGCCAATCCTAATATTTCCTATTCGGAATCAGAATTTGAATAAGAATTCTTGTGGTTTACGAAGTGTGAGTAAAAAAAGAGGGGTGCTCTATAGAAGGATTCCCCTTTCAGTTGATTTTCTTCAGCGATTGACCAAAATAAAATTTTCAGAAATAATAAATTGCGTGAACTTAGATCAATCAAATAATGATATTTCTATCCACTGATTCGGCCTAAGCAATTTGTCTATTTAGATTGTATCCATGCGGGAGAATGATAAAGAAAGGGGAAGAAGTATTTACAAACAAAAAAGGGATTCATAAAAAATAGGGTGATTCGGATCGGAGAGGGAGGTTTTACTAGGTATATTATATGTAAAAAAGCGCTATGCTATAAGTCAACTTGTTTTTCGACGCATAATTCTCGAATTCGATTGAATTTAAGATGAATGAAGAGTTGGTTTACGTTATGGAAGAAAGACGTGTATAGGTGATTGATATTAAATATTGACTAGTTATATATGAACTAAAGAGATATTCAATTTGCCCTACTACTAGAAATTTGATGGCTATTCCAATAGAAGTCTTTCCGTATCCTCTGGGACTGGGAGTTCAATGAATAAACAGATGAAATCAAGAAAAAAATCGAAGAATTCAAAGAATGGTTCGGAACAAAGAAACGGACGGACGAAAGTCGTACGGATTCGCAAAGACTTTGTCGATAGGAACTAAAAAAGAGATATCGAAGTAAAGTAGTTTTGATCCTTGAATAAGATTATTACTTCAATTTGAAGTTTGTAGTGACTTCGACTGGATGAATTGTAGCGATGTAATATTAAGTTAGAATTCATCGGCTGACTGTATCATTAACCGTTTTTTTTTGTATGAGGAACTTATCATGAATCCACTGATTTCTGCCGCTTCCGTTATTGCTGCTGGATTGGCTGTAGGGCTTGCTTCTATTGGACCTGGAGTTGGTCAAGGTACTGCTGCGGGCCAAGCTGTAGAAGGTATCGCGAGACAGCCTGAGGCGGAGGGAAAAATACGAGGTACTTTATTGCTTAGTCTAGCTTTTATGGAAGCTTTAACAATTTATGGCCTGGTTGTAGCATTAGCACTTTTATTTGCGAATCCTTTTGTTTAATCTTATAAATTCGAAAAAGCAATAACCCACGGGAAGGGCTGATTTGTGGATGAGGAATTAGCATACTCACTCGCTTTCATCCTTTCCGTTCGTAGTCTAAGGAACCCCCTTTTATATTTTTTAGGAAGGGTTTAAATAAATAAATAAAGAAGGGGGTAATTCACCATTTCTAAATCGAATCTTTTTTGGCTCGATTTAGAAATAGTAAAATATATATATATATCAAATATATCAAAGGGGGGGCAGGGCGATACAAAAAGAACTCTGTTCTTTTTTTTTAGTCTATCTATAAGAGGAGATCATATGAAAAATGTAACCGATTCTTTCGTTTCTTTAGGCCACTGGCCATCCGCCGGGAGTTTCGGGTTTAATACCGATATTTTAGCAACAAATCTAATAAATCTAAGTGTAGTGCTTGGGGTATTGGTTTTTTTTGGAAAGGGAGTGTGTGCGAGTTGTTTATTTCAAGAATAGGCTGGATCCAACCAGCTGTACTTTTTATGTTATAACTAGGAAAAGTAGGTACATTATCTCACGAATGACTTCTGAATAAAGAAATCATATGCAAGAACCATAGCATTTCGTTATTCGTTGGTAAATCCGCTTTGATTCTCTATCAACCAAAAATGTGGGACCATTAACTATGGTTAAAGCTAAATCATTTGAAGTCCAGACGCAGCATGGTACTCTTTCTACCACAATATGAATATTAATATAGAGATGCTTTCAAAATGAATAATTTATCTATATAAGAACACTCATATGGATAAAATGATTTGAACCGCTTATTACAAAAATTGGGATTAAACCCCCTTTTATCCAATGATGAATCGACGACCTATGTATTTGTGTATTAAAGGAAGAAAACCCTTTTTGGATTTTTGGATAAAAAAAAAGAAACAACTTTGTTGACAATTACATATTTTTGTTTGGTCAGAAGAGTCCTCCGACTTTTTTGGTTTTGGATTAGTGATTGGTTTTGATATTTTTATTTTGGAATATGAAGAGAGTAGAGGATAGGCTCATTACATTCAAAAAAAGATATGGGAATTTATCATAAGTAATTGAGCGTGAGAGCCAAATGAATCGAAAGATTCATGTTTGGTTCGGGAAGGGATCATGGAAGTTTTTAAATGAATGGAAAGAGAATCTACTTTCATTAAGTGATTTATTAGATAATCGAAAACAGAGGATCTTGAATACTATTCGAAATTCAGAAGAACTACGTGGGGGAGCCATTGAACAGCTGGAAAAGGCCCGGACACGCTTACGAAAAGTGGAAATGGAGGCAGATCAGTTTCGAGTCAATGGATACTCTGAGATAGAGCGAGAAAGAATTAATTTTATTAATTCCACTTCTAAGACTTTGAAACAACTAGAAAATTACAAAAACGAAACTATTCATTTTGAACAACAAAGGGCGATTAATCAAGTCCGACAACGGGTTTTCCAACAAGCCTTACAAGGGGCTCTAGGAACTCTGAGCAGCTGTTTGAACAACGAGTTACATTTACGTACTATACGTGCCAATATTGGCATGTTGGGGGCA